CTTAGAACAAGAAGATTTAAACGTATATCTTTTTTAACTCGTTCCAGACGAAGTTTTAAGAAATCTCAGTTCAAGAATTTTAATCTTTATAGAAAATTTAATAGAGAGTCTGGGTTTATAAGTTATTTCGAAGAACCTGATTTTCGTCGAGCCGTAATCAAAGGATCTATGCGCGTTCAAAGGCGTAAAATGGTTATTTGGGGACCGTCCCAAGGAAATCCCCATTCCCCGCTTTTTTTAGAAAAAATGGAAGATTTTCCTTTTCCTATATCCGACCTAATGAAACTTTTTTTTAATATTAGAGATTGGTTGGGTAAAAAGTCAGAATTTGAAATTTTAGATCAACAATTGCAAATAAAAAAAAACAACCAGGAAGACGTAATAGAATTCTGGGAGAACATTCCATATGCACAAAAAACAAGAAGTATTCTGTTACTAGCTCAATCAATTTTTAGAAGATATATTAAATTACCCTTATTAATAATAGCTAAGAATATTGGATGTATTTTATTACGGCAATCTCCGGAATGGTATGAGGATTTCCAAGATTGGAATAGAGAAATTTATCTAAAGTGTAGCTATAATGGTCTTCAATTCTCCAAAACAGAATTTCCTAAAAATTGGTTAAGAGAAGGTTTTCAGATCAAAATCCTATATCCTTTTCATTTGAAACCTTGGCACAGATCTAAACTACGACTTTCTGATAGAGATCGAAAGCAACAAGATGATTTTGATTCTTGTTTTTTAACAGTTTTAGGAAAGGAAACAGAATATCCTTTTGGTCCTCCTCGAAAAACACCTTCCTTTTTTGAACCCATTTTTGAAGATATAGACTATAAAGTCGAAATAAGAAAATTGAATTTTAGAGTTCGAAGAGTTTTTAAAAAAATAACAAAAAAACAAGGAAAAGCAGTTTTATTTGTAAAACAAAAAATAAAAGAACTTTTAAAAGAAAATAAAATTCCATTATTTATACCGACAGAAATATATGAATCAAGTGAAACTCAAACAGAAAAGGATTCTATAATCAGCGCTCAGATAATTCAGGAATCACTTACTCAAAATCGATCTACAGGTTGGACAAATTATTCACAGGCCGAAAAAGAAATGAAACATAGAATTGATAGAAGAAACACAATCAGAAATCAAATAGAAATAATGAAAAAAAATAAAAAAAAAGTAACGCCGGGAATAAAAAAAAATAATAATAATAATGGAGAATCACCCCCAAAAATTTGGAAAATATTAAAAAGAAAAAATATTGAATTAATAGTTCAATTTTTCATTGAAAAAATATACATAAATATCTTTCTATGTATCATTAATATGCGCAGAATCACTCTACAAATTTGTATGGAATCAACAAAAAAAATTCTTGATAAATACATTGACAATAATGAAATAAATAAAGATCAAGAAAAGATTAATAAAACAAAACAAAATAAAATTGACTTCATTTCGCCTATAACTATAAAAAGGGCTTTTGATAATCTTAGAAATAGTAAGCGGAAGTCACATATTTTTTTTAATTTATCTTACTTGTCACAAAAATATGTATTTTTAAAATTATCACAAACCCAAGTTATTAACTTCAATAAGTTAAGATCTCTTCTTCAATATAATGGACCTTCTTTTTTTCTTAAGAATGAAATAAAAGATCTTTTTGGAAGACAAGGAATATTTGATTCCGAAGTAAGACATAAGAAACTTCCAAATAATGCAATGAATCCATGGAAAAACTGGTTAAGAGGTCATTATCAATACGATTTATCGCAGATTACATGGTCTAGATTAGTCCCACAAAAATGGAGAAATGGACTAAATCAATGCCATATGTCTCAAAATAAGGATTTAAATAAACGGTATTCCTATGAAAAAGACCAATTATTTGATTCAAAAAAAAAACAAAATTTGAAAGTATATTTATTACCAAATAAAGAGGAGAATTTTCAAAAAAACTATAGATATGATCTTTTATCATATAAATATATTCATTCTGAAACTAAGAAGAAGGCCTCTATTTATAGATCATCATTAGAAACAAATAAGAATCAAGAAAATTCCAACATAAATAACGAAAAAATTTTTAGCATACTCAAGAATATTCCTATCAAGAATTATCTAGGAAAAAGTGATATTATAGATAGGGAAAAAAATACAGATAGAAAATATTTGGGTTGGAAATTTAGTACAAATATTGAGGTTGAACCTAAAAAAGACCAAATCAGGGATAAACTTAATAATAAAGGTAATGGTCTTTTTTATCTTCCAATTGATTCAAATTCTGAAATCAATTACAAAAAGGTCTTTTTTGATTGGATGGGAATGTCTTTTGATTGGATGGGAATGAATGAAAAATTCTTAATCTTAAATCGCCTCATATCGAATCCGAAAATTTTTTTCTTTCCAGAGTTTGTGATACTTTATCATAAATATAAAGAGAAACCTTGGTTTATCCCAAGCAACTTACTTCTTTTTAATTTGAATATAAATCCAAATTTTATTGAAAATAAAAATATCAAGGGAAAACAAGAGGAGGATGAGTTTTTTTTAAATTTTAGCCCATCAAATTCAAAACAATATTTTGAATTAAAGAATCAAAACAATATTGAAGAATATTTTTTAGAATCCATTGAAAAACTAAAAATATTCCTTAAAGGAGATTTTCCTTTGCAATTAAGATGGACTGGACGTTTGAATCAATTGAATCAAAAAATGCTGAATAATATCCAGATATATGGTCTGCTGGTTAGCCTCATAAATGTAAGAAAAATTACTATATCCTATATTCAAAGGAAAGAAATGAATCTGGATATAATGAGGAGGCGTTTAAATCTTACACAATTAACGAAAAAGGGAATATTAATTATGGAACCTGCCCGTCTATCTGTAAAAAATGACGGACAGTTTTTTATGTATCAAATCATAGGTATTTCCTTGGTTCATAAAAGTAAGCACAAAAGTAATCAAAGATACCGAAACCCCAAAAATGTTGCTAAGAATACTTTTGATGAATCCATTTCAAGACATAAAATAAAAACTCTAAATGGAGACAAAAATAATTTAGATTTGCTTGTTCCTGAAAAAATTTTATCGTCTAGACGTCGTAGAGAATTGAGAATTCTAATTTCTTTCAATTTGAATTTAAAGAATCAGAATGGTGTGCATAGAAATAATTTATTTTGCAAGGAAAACAAGATAAAAAACTGGAGTCAATTTTTGGAGAAAAGTAAAAATTTTGACAGAAAAAAAAATGAATTAAATAAATTAAAGTTCTTTTTTTGGCCTAATTATCGATTAGAAGATTTAGCTTGTATGAATCGCTATTGGTTTGATACCAATAATGGGAGCCGCTTGAGTATGTTAAGGATATATATGTATCCCTGATTAAAAATTTTGAGTTTCCTATATATTCTATTGTTCTATCAATTTTTCATTTTTTCTTCTGTCCGCGACCATGTTATATGCAAGCAACCCGATGCGCATATGCGCTGTCTTACATCCCAGTCTAGGATACGTGAATATTAAGGAAAATGGGGTATCAATTAAATTAAAGCTATAAATTAATCAACAGAATAAATTTATCAATCGAATCTTCGGACTAAACTATTTGGTATCGTCTTTTTGTATCACTATACAAATGAACTCAAAAATCGGATTGATTAATAATTGATAAAACTAGGAATGTATAAAGAAATTATGATTATTGTATATACTACATTAAAATTAAAATTTGTGACATTATTATTACTGATCAATAAAATAAATATCTGTAAAAAGGGGAGTGTGAAATTCTTTTATGGTAAAAAATTCATTTATTTCAATTATTTTGCAAGAACAAGAAGAAAACAAAGAAAACAGAGGATCTGTTGAATTTCAAGTAGTAAGTTTCACCAACAAGATACGGAGGCTTACTTCACATTTGGAATTGCACAAAAAAGACTATTTATCTCAAAGAGGTCTGCGGAAAATTCTCGGAAAACGTCAACGGCTGCTGGCTTATTTGTCAAAAAAAAATAGAGCACGTTATAAAGAATTAATAGGGCAGTTGGATATTCGAGAGAGAAAAACTCGTTAATTTGAAGAGTTAGTTTGAATTATTGGCTTAAAGTTTGGTGAACTTCTTTTCGCTTTCAGCAATTCATGGAAGAATGAATCAGGAAAAACCTATGACTGTACCAGCTACAAGAAAAGACCTCATGATAGTCAATATGGGACCTCACCACCCATCAATGCATGGTGTTCTTCGACTCATTGTTACTTTAGATGGTGAAGATGTTATTGACTGTGAACCAATATTGGGTTATTTACACAGAGGTATGGAAAAAATTGCGGAAAATCGAACAATTATACAATATTTGCCTTATGTAACACGTTGGGATTATTTAGCTACTATGTTCACAGAAGCAATAACTGTAAATGCGCCAGAGCAATTAGGCAATATTCAAGTCCCTAAAAGGGCCAGTTATATCAGAGTCATTATGTTGGAGTTAAGTCGTATAGCTTCGCATTTGTTATGGCTTGGCCCTTTTATGGCAGATATTGGGGCACAGACTCCTTTCTTCTATATTTTTCGAGAAAGAGAATTGATATATGACCTATTCGAAGCTGCCACCGGTATGCGAATGATGCACAATTTTTTTCGTATTGGCGGAGTCGCTGCTGATTTACCTCATGGCTGGATAGATAAATGTTTGGATTTTTGCGATTATTTTTTAACAGGAATTGCTGAATATCAAAAGCTTATTACAAGGAATCCCATTTTTTTAGAACGAGTTGAAGGAGTAGGCATTATTGGTGGAGAGGAAGCAATAAATTGGGGTTTGTCGGGACCAATGCTACGAGCTTCCGGAATACAATGGGATCTTCGTAAAGTTGATCATTATGAGTGTTACGACGAATTTGATTGGGAAGTCCAATGGCAAAAAGAGGGGGATTCTTTAGCTCGTTATTTAGTACGAATCAGTGAAATGACAGAATCCATAAAAATAATTCAACAG